TTTTTTTTACCTATGTCACTCTATCTTTTTTGAGTGCCGTCTATAATGTAATGACTGATGAATCAAGAACTTTAATTGGAACTAAACTGATTTAGGTAAATGTTTTATCAACATATGTAGCAAAAGAACATATTTCATTTAATTCTTTCATGCCTACTATAACTAGTTATTTTGGTTTTCTACTGGCCGCTTCAACTATAGTCCCCGTTCTATTGATTGGTTTGAACAAGATACGACTTATTTGAAATGAATTGAATGCACAATTCATAACCATAAAAAAAATTTCTTAAATTTCGGGTAGTTTATAGTTCCTTCCCGCGGTCGCGGGAATTGCCAATTCTGGGTCATTGAGATTCGCGGATAATTCAGATTAATATTTAGGGATAGATCTTACCCTCTTTTTTATTTTCTCAAACAAATCAAAATGATTGAAGTTTTTCTATTTGGAATCGTTTTAGGTCTAATTCCTATTACTTTAGCAGGATTATTTGTAACTGCATATTTACAATACAGACGCGGCGATCAATTGGACCTATGATTCAATAACCATTTTTTGATTGACCCCCTCCTCCTTGCAGGAGGTCAAATTAAAGTTGCAATTGAACTTTATTAAGTTTTTTTATTGATTGTATGTGATTCGACATAACATAAATAGAATCACGCTCTGTAGGATTTGAACCTACGACATCGGGTTTTGGAGACCCGCGTTCTACCGAACTGAACTAAGAGCGCTTTCTTATGATAGGAGATACGACTGTAAGGAAAAGGAATTTTTTGTACCCATAAAATAGCTTGCATACATCATACATATAGTATGTAAAAATGATAAATTATGTCCAATTTTCATCGATCTCAATTAATCCCTCATTATTTCCCATGGGAGAAATAATAGGTAGGGATGACAGGATTTGAACCCGTGACATTTTGTACCCAAAACAAACGCGCTACCAAGCTGCGCTACATCCCTTTTTAAATTTATTTTTTACAATGACATTGTAAAAAATATATGTCTTGTTTTGCACATTATTATTTTATCTTCCATCTATATACAATTTTATTGCCATTTCTTCTTTTTTTTTATGTTTCATAATAATAAATATTATATACATCTGAAACCTAATGTATAAAATAAAAAACAAAAAGAATGAATATTAATCGATAATGTTCAGGAAGAAGGGGCCTTCTTTTTGTTTTTTAGAAAAAATAAAATCTCATCTACAGATTCATTGGACATATCCATTTTCGTTAGGAATTATGCGTAAAAATAAATAAAAACGATCTTGAACTACAGTATCTGACTATATAATAAACTAAAGTATCTGACTATATAATATATGTATATGTCTTACAATAAACAATAAAAAAGGAGTATTTTAAATAATGCAATATCTAAAAACATATCTCTCCACAGCACCCGTGCTAACTACTCTATGGTTTGGATCTTTAGCGGGTCTGTTGATAGAGATTAATCGTTTATTCCCAGATGCCTTGTCATTCCCCTTTTTTTAATTCTAATCTAGTTATTGATATGATATGCGAAGAAAAAAAATGAGAGATATAATTATATGCGACGTACGTGACGAAAATAGATTTCGTCACCCCCCTTTTTCAGTTATTTTCTTTAGTTTAGGAAGGAAAGATAAATTTCAAAATGTATTGAACCTCAACAAAAATCCAGCGTATCCAAGATCGAATTTTGGAGAACAGAACTGGAAATGTGGGTCCAGTCTAGGTAAAATCATAGCATAAAAATAAGATATTTAAACGAAATAAGGGGATTAGCATAGGAATAATTGATAGTTCGAAAAAAACTTGTATTACTTAATTATTATATTTCTCTATTAATATTAATTACAACGAAATTTTGAGAAATGAAATTTCTAGTTAGTAACTTATATTCATTTTTTTTTTCGGATCGAAAATGGATTAGTTAAGTCGATCCAAAATCCAAAGGGGGTTCATGGCCAAGAGTAAGGATGTCAGAATCAGAGTTATTTTGGAATGTACTAATTGTGTCCGAAATGGTGTCAATAAAGAATCGTCGGGTATTTCTAGATATATTACTCAAAAGAATCGACACAATACACCCAGTCGATTAGAGTTGAGAAAATTTTGTCGATATTGTCACAAGCATAGGATTCACGGGGAAATAAAGAAATAGATCGAACGGAGCGCACGTTCGACCTTTCCATTCCAATTCCAAGTAGTGGAAAGAGGAAAAATTTCACATATAGAATACAAATAAAACCAACCCTATTTTGTCCGGATCTGAAATGAATAAATAAAAAAAAGGAATAAACCATGGATAAATCCAAGCAACCCTTTCGTAAGTCCAAGCTCTCTTTTCGTCGGCGTTTGCCCCCAATTGGATCGGGGGATCGAATTGATTATAGAAACATGAGTTTAATTAGTCGATTTATTAGTGAACAAGGAAAAATATTATCTAGACGGGTGAATAGATTAACCTTGAAACAACAACGATTAATTACTATTGCTATAAAACAAGCTCGTATTTTATCTTTGTTACCCTTTCTTAATAATGAGAAACAATTTGAGAGAGCCGAGTCGATCCCTAGAACTACAGGCCCTAGAATCAGAAATAAATAGGCATATTCCTGGATTGGGTCAAAACTCCAATCGGAACTCAAGTTCGGATTGATTTTTTTGTTCGAAAAAGCCTAGAATCCAGAGTTTATTGTTGTGTTAGAAGAAATAAAAAATGGGGAAATAAATTTTTTGTTTTATTATTAAAACATGTTCGTTCATTCCTACTACTTATCTTAATTCGATCTTAATTTATTTTTATTCTATCTTTCCCGGAGTTAATTCTCCGGGGAATTTTGTTTCAATCATTCCTTTATATTACTTCATTACTTTATTTGTTATTTGATGATCTTATTGGAAATCAGGTAAAGACAATTCTTATTTGATATAGCTATTTGTGCAAGTATTTTACGATTAATAAGCAATTGCTTCTTGTATAGATTGTGGATTAATCGACTATAACTATGGAATACCTTATTCTCGCGAGTTACTGCATTTATACGAGTAATCCACAAACAACGAAAATTTCTTTTTTGCCTGCCTCTATCTCGATAAGAAGAAACCAAAGCTCTTATTTTTTGTTGAATAGTCGTTCGAGTAAGTCTTGAATGAGCCCCTCTAAAGGTTGATGCAAATAAACGAATTTTTGTTCGACGCCTACGAGCTGTATATCCTCGTCTAACTCTGGTCATTGAATCAAATTAAACCTTAATGAATAACTAATTGATTTATCTTCTTTCAGTCATTCTTTTCCCCTCTCTCAGTTGATTAATAACAAAACGGATTATCCCAATATAAAAAAACAATTCCAATGGCTTTTGCTACTATGACCTTCCCAACCACTATTTTGTATTCTTTCCAGGAATTCACCTGGAAATAAGAAATTCTACCGATACGAAATAAATAAAAAAGCGGGTTTCATCGTTTCTATGGTTACTTCCTAAACGGTGAGGTCCTCTCTATGCACCGGAGCCTCTTCTCTCGTTTAATCAAACGGTATTGTTAACTTGTATAGTTCACACTCTTTGGCTCTACCCATCAATTATACAGTAATAGGCCTTTCACAATAAGAACTATCCATACAGTGACGGTATTTAATTATGAAAGTTAGCTAGGTAGCTGACCCTGTTAGTCCGTTCTTTCAAGAATAGGAGCATAACCCTTTTGCTTTTTAGAATGCTATTTCCTCCGCTTAATGGATAACCATTTGCTACCAATGGGGGGTTTATTCTCATCTCAAATTGAGGTGATTGGATTTGCACCAATGGAAACCATAAATTCCATATGCAATACACAACAATATGGTATATGATAGATCTTCATTTCTAGATAGTAAATGGCCTTCTATCTATCCTATTCATTGGTACTTGATATTGATACTCGAAAATTGTCTCATTTGTTCTCGAGTTCATGATCTGAACGAGTCGCACATACACCCTAGTACATGTTCCTCGACGCTGAGGACATCCTCGAAGAGCGGGAGATTTCGTGACATTTCTTATTGGCTGTCTTGTGTTTCTAATAAGTTGTTTAATAGTTGGCATGTTGTATATATCAAATTGTAGAATGGGTTGGTTTATATCAATCTTAACCTGATTTAAGATTGATGATTATGAATTATTTCTATTCAATATCAAATCAAATCGTTCAAAATTCCAATTCTGGGTTGAAATGGCATTGTTGATTTACACGAAATCCTCCGTATTTTCAACTGCTACAAGATCAACAATGCCATAAGCTTGGGCTTCTGTTGCTGACATAAAAACATCCCTTTCCATGTCTTCAGATACAACCCACAAGGGGTTGCCCGTTCTTTGTACATAAACCTTTGTGAGGGTTTCGCGAAGTTTCAGTAGTTCTTCTGCTTCCAGGATGAATTCGCCTGCTTGTGCCTCATAAAAAGAACTAGCAGGTTGGTGAATCATAACCCTGATGATATTGATATAACATCATTAATGGTTCTTCTATCTCGCATGATTGGGCGGACTAAAGTAAAGGGATAAAAAAAAAATAGAATTTGAACAACCGTACAGGCATATTTTGTGCATTGCATACGGCTCCGCAATGGAATTTACTCCCCCTATCCTATCCCCCCTCCAGCGAAGAAAGAAATATAATCTATACGATCTAGATCAGTGAATAATCCACTTACCGTCCTTCTTTTTGTAAGAGTAAAAAAAAATACTATGATGGTTCTGTTGCTTTATATATTTATTTCGTCCGTGATTTAGCAATCCCAAAGTTTCTTTCTGATAGGATGAAATAGGGAAAAAGGGATTTTTTTTTACTTTTTCTTTCATAAATATAAGAAATAAGGTTTCTGTTCTGGTGTGGAAGAAAAAGGGTTTGTGACGCTGAAATGTACTCCCGACACATAAGATCAAATCGGAAATAACCTTTGTTTCATACTACTATCTCGATAAAAAATCTCATGTTATGAAAAAAACAATAATGGTTTGTTCATATCGAACTCAAAGTGCCATGCTATTATTACTTATTATTCATATTCGATTAGTCAAATTCAATATGGCGAAGGCATAGTTTTTTTCCAAATAAAAACCCATTGGCGCCAAGCGTGAGGGAATGCTAGACGTTTGGTAATTTCTCCACCAACCAGAATGAAAGATCCCATTGAAGCCGCTAATCCCATGCATATTGTATGTACATCGGGTGGCACAAATTGCATAGTATCATAAATGCCTATTCCTGGTATTACCCATCCACCGGGAGAGTTTATAAACAAATAAAGATCCCTAGTATTATCTTCTATACTGAGATATACCATGAGACCAACCAGTTGATTCGATATCTCGCTATCAACTTCTTGTCCTAAAAAAAGTAATCTTTCTCGATAAAGTCGGTTGATTAGGACAAAATTGTATCCTTTAGTAACCGTACGTGCACCTTTGGATGCATACGGTTCAAAAAAAATTTTCTAAAAAAGAATCAATGTGACGATTCCAGCCTTATTTATTTTTTTTGTAACAGGTTTTTGTTTTTCTAATGAGGGGCTTTTCCATAAAAAAATGAGGCTCCTTTTACTAAAAAAAAAAATTACTGAACTTATTGAACTAACCCCCATTGATGTATTGTTTCATCGAGATTAAAATCACGATGTCATTTTCTTGTTCCTGGATGGGACCTTTCAATTCTTTTAGGTTCATGTTCTACTCCGGGTAAAGATCCGTCATAATTCTATTTGCACATATAGGACAAATGATCTCAGTACCACTTCTTTTTGCTATGACTTCTTTTTTTTAGTTTCGTGCTTTTCTACCAACTATTCGATGTATTCATAATACTATTATTCCGTTGATTGGCAGTTAGTTTGAGATCATTCCTATAGTAAACATAAGGAATGTTTATGATACAAGCAGCAATCGTACATATATTACCCATTTGGTATTTTCTGAGCGGAGCCTGGATACTTTTTTATCAGTCCAAGTCAACCATAAATTCTTCTCTAATTGAAAATATTGATCCCCAATATAAATTGATCGAATTGCACTTCACGCTCCGAATGATTGATGGTTCAATCAATATTTATTGGGTGAAACAGAGGATATCTCGATTGGGGGAGAAAAAGGGTAAATCCCATATGACCAAATATGTCTGACAAGTCGCACTATACGTCAACCCAAATCGCATCTTCCTCTCCAGGACTCCGAAAAGGTACTTTTGGAACACCAATGGGCATCAAATTCAAGAAAAATGGAAGTACTATACTTCACTTTAATATAGAAACGTAACAACAGGTTTATTGTCTTCATTATTTTTTTTCTGTTTATTCTTTTTTATACATAGATTTTAAGGTTCTATAGAAGAAGACAGAATGAATAAAGAACAAATTTGATCGAATGGGTCGATCATGTGAATGATAAACAAGTATCTATGCATTCGTTTCCAAAAATGGGATCAATCCCCATTGCGTATTGGTACTTATCGGGTATAGAATAAATCTGTTTCTCTTTGTTCTTACGAACAGAAATGTTCTATTATTTTCAATGGAACGGAATAAATATTAACTCTTTCTCATATAGAATATACTGAAAAGATTATACTCTTTTCCAATGCGATAAAGTTACATAATGTCTATTTATGGGGTATTTCCATGGGTTTGCCTTGGTATCGTGTTCATACTGTTGTATTGAATGATCCCGGTCGATTGCTTGCTGTCCATATAATGCATACAGCTCTAGTTTCTGGCTGGGCCGGTTCTATGGCTCTATATGAATTAGCGGTTTTTGATCCCTCTGACCCCGTTCTCGATCCAATGTGGAGACAAGGTATGTTCGTTATACCCTTCATGACTCGTTTAGGAATAACAAATTCATGGGGTGGTTGGACTATTTCAGGAGGAACTATAACGAATCCGGGTATTTGGAGCTATGAAGGTGTGGCGGGGGCACATATTCTGTTTTCTGGCTTGTGCTTCTTGGCAGCTATCTGGCATTGGGTGTATTGGGATCTAGAAATATTTTCTGATGAACGTACGGGAAAACCTTCTTTGGATTTGCCCAAGATCTTTGGAATTCATTTATTTCTCTCAGGGTTGGCTTGCTTCGCTTTTGGCGCATTTCATGTAACAGGCTTGTATGGCCCTGGAATATGGGTGTCCGATCCTTATGGGCTAACCGGAAAAGTACAATCTGTAAATCCAACGTGGGGTGCGGAGGGTTTTGATCCTTTTGTTCCGGGAGGAATAGCCTCTCATCATATTGCAGCGGGTACATTGGGCATATTAGCGGGCCTATTCCATCTTAGTGTCCGTCCGCCCCAACGTCTATACAAAGGATTGCGTATGGGCAATATTGAAACAGTACTTTCCAGTAGTATTGCTGCTGTTTTTTTTGCAGCTTTCGTAGTTGCTGGAACTATGTGGTATGGCTCAGCAACTACCCCCATCGAATTATTTGGTCCCACTCGTTATCAGTGGGATCATGGATACTTTCAGCAAGAAATATATCGAAGAGTTGGGGCTGGACTAGCCGGAAATCTTAGTTTATCGGAAGCTTGGTCTAAAATTCCCGAAAAATTAGCTTTTTATGATTACATTGGTAATAATCCGGCAAAGGGGGGATTATTCAGAGCAGGCTCAATGGACAACGGGGATGGAATAGCTGTTGGATGGTTAGGACACCCTATCTTTAGAGATAAAGAAGGTCGCGAGCTTTTTGTACGTCGTATGCCTACTTTTTTCGAAACATTCCCGGTAGTTTTGGTAGATGGAGACGGGATTGTGAGAGCTGATGTTCCTTTTAGAAGGGCAGAATCAAAGTATAGTGTCGAACAAGTAGGTGTAACTGTTGAGTTCTATGGTGGAGAACTCAATGGAGTCAGTTATAGTGATCCTGCTACTGTGAAAAAATATGCTAGACGTGCCCAATTAGGCGAAATTTTTGAATTAGACCGGGCTACTTTGAAATCCGATGGTGTTTTTCGTAGCAGTCCGAGGGGTTGGTTCACTTTTGGGCACGCTACGTTTGCTTTGCTCTTCTTTTTCGGACACATTTGGCATGGCGCTAGAACCTTGTTCAGAGATGTTTTTGCTGGTATTGATCCAGATTTGGATGCTCAAGTGGAATTTGGGGCATTCCAAAAACTTGGGGATCCAACTACAAGGAGACAAGTAGTCTAATACAAGACTACTCCAATATCTTGGGCCTCTATTTTTTTTTACATAGTTATCGGAAAAATATTGGCTTTAATCACGACCTTTTCGTTGATTCTTTTTTTATATGTTAAATGATCCCAAATAAATAGGTGCGGAAGCTATACTTGTAAACCACGATCGAATCTATGGAAGCATTGGTTTATACATTCCTTTTAGTCTCGACTTTAGGGATCATTTTTTTCGCTATCTTTTTTCGAGAACCGCCTAAGGTTCCGACTAAAAAATGAAATGATTTTTCATTATATCAATTGAAGTAATGAGCCTCCCAATATGGGAGGCTCATTACTTCAACTAGTCTCCATGTTCTTCGAATGGATCTCTTAATTGTTGAGAGGGTTGCCCAAAAGCGGTATATAAAGCGTACCCAGTAAAGCTTACAAGTAAACCAGATATGAAGATGGCGACTAGAGTTGCTGTTTCCATTTCGAGATAATTTTAAGATCACAATTGATCTACGATAAGATCGTTTATTTACAACTACAACGAAATGGTATACAAAGTCAACAGATCTTAAGCAAAAACTAAATAGGATTTAGGGTATGGCTACACAAACCGTTGAGGGTAGTTCTAGATCTGCTCCAAGACGAACTAATGCAGGGAGTTTGTTGAAACCATTGAATTCAGAATATGGTAAAGTAGCTCCGGGCTGGGGGACTACACCACTTATGGGGGTCACAATGGCTCTATTTGCAATATTCCTATCTATTATTTTGGAAATTTATAATTCTTCCGTTTTACTGGATGGAATTTTAATGAATTAGGTTCGTAGGAACTAGAACCTATAAAGTTCTAAAAAAAAAAAATTACTTAAGACTCGGGTTTTTAGACCATTCTGGTAGTTCGATCGTGGAATTTCTTTCTTTCGGTATTTCCGGAATATGAGTGTGTGACTTGTTAGAATTGATCCTATTGATAATACAGAGAATGGTCTGTCATCTCTATCAAGATGATTCTACCTCGTCGGATATTTATTCTAGTATCTGGAGCACAGAATATAATCTATATGGAATAGATTAAGAAAAGAAATATTTGAACTATGATTCATACCCACTACTCAGTCAGACCTCGCGACCGGACTCAAAAAAAAAAAAATAGGCATTTTCTAAATCAAATGATTTTTCTTCCTTCAGACTCATTTTGATAGAAGGACACCCATTTCCCTAGATTTTGTTGAGTCATTACATCCATTTATTGAATAGGTGATGATCCAATGGTTTTTACTCAGAGAACCTTTGCGTTTAGTTTTGGCTTTATTAAATAAATCATCGTGGTTCTAGTATGAATCTTAGGTTTCAATTGATTCATAGGGCCTCAACAAGAGAATTCCTATCAATAATATAGTAAAAAAAGATCCCCATTACGAAAAAAAAAATAACAAATAAAAAATAAATAGGAAATAGAAGATTCAAGAGGCCTATAACAATTAACATAATGAACATAAATAAAAGAAATACAGGGGAGCCAACTTGATATTTTTGGCATTATCATCATCACAAAGAAGAGATTCCGGATCTTTTTTATTTCGTATCTTCGAAGTTTTGAACGTTCTATTACATATCCGTTAAACCCTGTATTTTTGTGTTTCTGCTTGAGCCGTACGAGATGAAATTCTCATATACGGTTCTCAGAGGGGGAGTCCCTTCCTTGGGTTACCTATCTCAATAAAGTATATGATTGGTTCGAGGAACGTCTCGAGATTCAGGCGATTGCCGATGATATAACTAGTAAATATGTTCCCCCTCATGTTAACATATTTTATTGTCTAGGGGGGATTACACTTACTTGTTTTTTAGTACAAGTAGCTACAGGTTTTGCTATGACTTTTTACTATCGTCCAACCGTTACAGAGGCTTTTTCCTCAGTTCAATACATAATGACTGAGGCCAACTTTGGTTGGTTAATTCGATCAGTTCATCGATGGTCGGCAAGTATGATGGTTCTAATGATGATCCTGCACGTATTTCGTGTATATCTCACGGGTGGTTTTAAAAAACCCCGAGAATTAACTTGGGTGACAGGTGTAATTCTGGCCGTATTGACTGCATCTTTTGGTGTAACCGGTTATTCCTTACCCTGGGACCAAATTGGTTATTGGGCAGTCAAAATTGTGACAGGCGTACCTGAAGCAATTCCTGTAATAGGGTCACCTTTGGTAGAGTTATTACGCGGAAGTGCTAGTGTGGGCCAATCCACTTTGACCCGTTTTTATAGTTTACACACTTTTGTATTGCCTCTTCTTACTGCCGTATTTATGTTAATGCACTTCCTAATGATACGTAAGCAGGGTATTTCAGGCCCTTTATAGAAAAATAGACCATAGATATTTGTAATTGATCCTATATCATTTGTAGGAGAGGAGGCACAATAACCTTCTATTTCATTGCTACAAATATGGATTCATTGCTACAAATATGGATTATTGAAAAAATAAGACATGTTATTTGGATACTTCTCTTCAACTCTAAAGTATTGTATTCCTACTTGATACGAATAGTTGAAGTGGATTCTCCGAAGAGAAGATGGATTATGGGAGTGTGTGACTTGAACTATTGATTGGGCTGTGCAGATATAGGATCTTATCTGCCACGTTGAAATTCACAACCAAACGTGTCTCCGCATCCAACCACTATGTAAGTACCCATACATAGCAGGGATAGGCCGGTTCGCTTGAGGAGAATTTTTCTATGATCATCCCTGAATCATGTCTCATGCATGAAGAGGCTCCGTAAGATCCCGTAGAATACTCGATGTGGCACGATCCTTCTATCTATTCTACTTACTTATTTATTTTAGTTATAGTATGGAAATGCATTCATTTCCTCTGCATCGATCCGGATCTATGATACTATCGGAGTAAAATAGGCGATCTAAGGAAGAACGTAGGCCAGAACTTTATTAGTAACAAGTAAATACTTTGTTTGTATGTAATAAAATACAAATTTTATGGGAATAAAGACCAACCAAAAGACATGAGACAATCCAAAAAGCACTTGCTCATGATCAAATTTGTAAGCCCACTTGGATATTGAGCATTTATATAAGAACTTAATTTTTTGCAATGAATAGTTGTAACTTCGGAAATTTTTTTTCTAGTAAATCTTTTCTTACATAGAGTTATTATATAATATATGCGGGGATATGGATGAAATATATATATAGATTTTATTTGGATGTATTTCTGTCATTCCTTTGATTCTTGCTCGAGCCGGATGATGAAAAATTATCATGTCCGATTCTTTCGGGGGATGGATCCATAAGAATAAGAATTCACCTATCCCAATAACAAAGAAACCTGACTTGAATGATCCTGTATTAAGAGCTAAATTGGCTAAAGGTATGGGGCATAATTATTATGGAGAACCCGCATGGCCTAATGATCTTTTATATATTTTTCCAGTAGTAATTCTAGGTACTATTGCCTGTAACGTAGGCTTAGCGGTTCTAGAACCATCAATGATTGGTGAACCCGCGGATCCATTTGCAACTCCTTTAGAAATATTACCTGAATGGTACTTCTTTCCCGTATTTCAAATACTCCGCACAGTACCAAATAAGTTATTGGGTGTTCTTTTAATGGTTTCAGTACCAACGGGATTATTGACAGTACCCTTTTTGGAAAATGTCAATAAATTCCAAAATCCATTTCGTCGTCCAGTAGCTACAACAGTCTTTTTGATCGGTACCGCAGTAGCTCTTTGGTTAGGTATTGGAGCAACATTACCTATTGATAAATCCCTAACTTTAGGGCTTTTTTAAATTGAAAAAGCGATTCAACCGCGAAATATCACGACGTAAGTATCTAGGGAAGATTCACCTGGAAGCGACTATTCCCTAGATACATTAATTTTATTATACCCGCTTCCGAGTACGGAACAATACAATCGATTTAAGATGAAAACTTATTTTGATTTTTAGGTAAATCAATTGCGAAACGCTTCTGTAGGGTGTCCAATATCTGTTTTACATCTTCCATATGAAAATATTCAATTCTCATAAGGTCTTCTTGACTGTTGCTCAAAAGGTCCAATAAGGTATGTATATTGGACCTTTTGAGACAATTATAGGTTCTGGAAGGCAATTCTAATTGGTCAATAAAAATCCATTGCAATGGAATTTCTTTTTGGTTTTTCTTTAGATTAGTTAATATATCTTGAAAGGGAAAAGGCGGTAGAGTAAACCTATTTTTATTTTCTTTGAAGTTAATGTACTCTTCCTCCGCATGTAAAAAAGGAATAAATAAATCAATCAAATTACGAGAAGCTTCATAAAGTGCTTCCTTAGGGGTTAAACTTCCATTCGTCCATATTTCTAGAAAAAGTATCTCTTGTTTTTCATTCCCATTCCTATAAGAATGAATACTATGATTTGCATTTCGAACTGGCATGGATACAGCATCTATAGGATAACTTCCATCTTGAGATTGAGAGTTATTTATGGGTTTCATACGATATCCACGATCTCTCATGATTTGTAATCCAATACACAAATCAATCGGTTCTGTCAGGTTAGCTATATGCTGTGTCGTGTCAATTATTTCCACAGAAGGTGGCACGACGATATCCTGAGCGGTTACATATCTAGGACCCCTTACGCAAATGGAGGCGTCTCTAACTCCATAGAGATTGCTTCTCAATACAATTTCTTTCAAATTTATGAAAATTTCATGTACTGATTCTTCAATACCTACTACCGTAGAATATTCATGCGGTACCTTCTCAGATTTTGCGCGTATAATACATGTTCCTTCTATTTCTCCAAGTAAAGCCCTTCGCATGGCAATACCTATGGTATCAGCTTGACCTTTCATAAGCGGGGACAGAATGAAACGCCCATAACAAAGACGCTTACTCTCTACTCTTGATTCAACACACTTCCACTGTAGTGTTCGAGTGGATCCTGCTACTTCCTCTCGAACCATACTAATATTATTATTTGATCAGATCATTGAATCATTTATTTCTCTTGAAATCCCTTTAAGTCTTATTTTTACACACGCCTTTTTTTAGGAGGTCGACATCCATTATGTGAGATAGGTGTTACATCACGTACGAAACTTAATAATATACCACTTCTACGAATGGCCCGTAATGCGGCATCTCTTCCGAGACCTGGGCCTTTTATCATAACTTCTGCTCGTTGCATCCCCTGATCCACAACTGTACGAATAGCATTTGTTGCTGCTGCTTGAGCAGCATAGGGTGTTCCTCGTCTTGTGCCTTTGAATCCAGAAGTACCCGCGGAGGCCCAAGAAACCACCCGACCTCGGACATCTGTAACAGTTACAATGGTATTGTTGAAACTTGCTTGAACATGAATAACCCCTTTTGGTATTCTACGTCCATTCTTACGTGAACCGGTTCTTGGTATAGGTTTTGTCATATTTTATCATTTCATAAATAAATGGGAGTCATAAATAGATAGAAAGATACGGAGATATCTATCTCATGTTAAAACGGATTCTTTCTTTAATTTAGAAAGTTTTTTTATTATTACCCTTGTCTCTGTTTATGTCTTGGATTGGAACAAATCACTATAATCCGTCCACGCCTACGGATCAGTCGACATTTTTCACAAATTTTACGAACAGAAGCCCTTATTTTCATATTTATCAATCCTTGCCTTAATTCTGAGTCTACTCCTTGCAAAAAAATGAGTTTCTTTATTTTTGAACTTCGAATTGTATCCTCACGAAAGGAATGTTTAAAAAATCACCGAATCGTTCGAATCTTTGTTGCGAAGTCTATAAATTAGACGTCCCTGGGTGAATCATAACGACTTACTTCGATTTTGACTCTACCTAGAATTAGATCTTCATTATCTAAACAGACTCGGAACATGCCGTTGGGAAGTGATTCGGTAATTAACCCTTCATTAATCAATTTTTCTTCTTTCATTCTAGGTAACCCCTTGACGTATCGACTAATAGAGGAAGGGTTATATAACTCACTTTTCCTCTCTATTAAAAAAAAAATGGGAAGGAAGGTATAGGTAAAATTAGTATACCGAGGGGTAGGATTACCATATATAACACAAAATTTCTCCCCCAATTCTTTCTATTCGAGCTTCTCGATCTGTCATTATACCTCGAGAAGTAGAAAGAATTACAATTCCCATTCCGCCTAAAATTTTAGGAATTCGTTGAGAGTTGGAATAGATTCGTAGACCGGGTCGGCTAATACGCTTGAAAATAGTTCTATATATTCCTTTTCTAGTACTTCTATGTCGCAGGGTTGAAACCAAGAAATATTTGTTATCTTCCTGATGTTTCCGAACATTTTCAATAAAACCTTCTCGTAGAAGTATTTTACTAATGTTTTGGGCAATATTAGTAGATGTTATTCGAACCGTTCCTTTTTTATCCATGTCAGCATTTCTTATAGAAGTTATTATATCAGCAATAGTATCCTTACCCATGACAAACTATAATTATTTGTATCTCCTAATTTTGATATAATCAACGTGTTTTTCTTTCTTTTATTTTTATTTTTTCTATATTATTCTATTCTAAAGTATATGCGTGAGACACAATTGACTAATTGATCCATTTCAGATACCCTAATCATAGTCTAATCTACTAGTATTTATAATACCTCGGGAGCTAATGAAACTATTTTCGTAAAATTAAACTGTCTCAATTCCCGAGCGATCGCACCAAAAACTCGAGTTCCTTTTGGATTTCCTTCTCGATCAATAACAACTGCGGCATTATCATCATATCGTATTATCATACCGTTATCGCGTTTGAGTTCTTTACATGTACGTACAATTACAGCCCTAATGACTTCTGATCTTTCTAGGGGCATATTTGGTACTGCTTCTTTGATTACAGCAACAATAACGTCACCAATATGAGCATATCGGTGATTACCAGCCCCTATGATTCGAATACACATCAATTTTCGAGCTCCGCTGTTATCCGCTACATTCAAAAGGGTTTGAGGTTGAATCATATCATTTTTATTTGAATCTGTTATTTCACTGCAAAGGATGAGGGAAAAAAGAAATATTGTCTGTCCAGAAATAAATAAACTTTCGTTTTTCATCCTCAATACTTCTTTTTTTTCTTACATTCCTATCCTGCAATAATGAATTGAGTGCGTATAGGCATCTTGCGCGCAGCTATTCTAATAGCAGCTCTGGCTACGGTTTCTGAAACTCCGCCCATTTCATAAAGTATTCGCCCTGGCTTAACAACGGATACCCAATACTCGGGGGATCCCTTCCCCGAACCCATACGTGTTTCTGTAGGTCTTACTGTAACGGGTTTGTCAGGAAATATGCGTATCCATATTTTTCCACCACGACGCACATATCGCGTCATTGCTCTTCGTCCTGCTTCTATTTGTCTAGCCGTGATCCAAGCAGGTTCAAGTGCCTGAAGAGCATATCTGCCGAAACTAATATGATTGCCTCGACAAGATATTCCCTTCATTCTTCCTCTATGTTGTTTACGAAATCTGGTTCTTTTGGGGTTATAGTTGATGGTTTTTTTTATTCCATCTCTACTGCAGAACCGGACATGAGAGTTTCTTCTCATCCAGCTCCTCGCGAATTAAAATTCTTAAAAAATATTACAGATAGACATGTATTTACTAAACTATACACTTAGTAATGGGATTTATTGATATTGAATTTGTTATTCATTAAGCTATATATACAAGATATACAGCCGGAAGTATATCTTTATTTTATGTATATTTATAAATATAGATCATTTTTTGTTTGAGATAACAAATTCTTATTTTTATCCCTATTGAATCACGCTAAAATATTGTAACCCCCAAAATGAGGGTTTCGCGGGCGAATATTGACTCTTTCTTGCGTTATTCGTAGGGTCAATCTATGACCCTTCATAATAAATAAATTTGTTCCTGGTTTGTTCCGCCATCCCACCCAATGAATCATTAGGATTCATTTTCAAGAAAATCCTATACAATCACAGGTTCTGTCGTTCCCACAGCTTCTCCATTAATGGTTAGGCCTGAACTCCGCAATGGAGCCCCCCAAAAAATTCGTTCCCGAATCAATCTCCTCAGTTTCTATTAACCCGGGCTCTTTATTATTTATATTTATATCAGTATTGATGCTTTGTCACATTGATTTTTATGAGATGATTCAGAAACCATACATGTTGGAATTATATATCATTGATATTTTTTTTCTTTCTTTCTATCATATTCCATTTATCCACATCCCCTCCCTTTTTTGTGCTTTACAACCTGGAATCAGATTTATATATTTTTTATGGAAAAATCTCAGTTGCTACAACTATATGATCAATCCAGTCATATAGTTACTGTTTCTTGGAATCTCGACAATACGAAGCAATAAGTTGGTTATTAGTTTATAAAGCTACTAAGTTCATAGTATCGGGAGTCGGTCAATTCTTTTTTTTTAATCCCAACTATAAACTCTAAAGAAAAAACTAACGAGTCACACACTAAGCATAGCAATGAATTTTACTTATACTAAATGGTCAATCGAATTTTTATTCAACCTTATAGAATATAGAATTAGAATTGTGCATTTTTCTTTGATTTAATGAAAAAAGAATGAAAGATTTTATAATTTTTTGTTCCATCACTGGACAGAATGGCAAGACGAGTAAAGATCCATTAGTCCTCGTCTACAAATATCCAAATTTTTATGCCTAATAATCCATAGATGGTTCTAATTGTACAGGAACAATGATCAATTTTAGCGCGAATTGTTTGTAGGGGGACCCTACCCTCTCTGATCCATTCGACACGTGCAATTTCTTTTCCATCAATACGTCCTGCAATTTGCACTTGAATTCCTTTTGTATCCGTTTGTTCAGTTAATTCAATAGCTTTTTTCATTGCCTTTCGAAATGAGACTCTACTTTTTAATTGTAAAGCTATATATTCCGCAAGAATATTAGGTTGTCCATAAGGTTTTTCAACTCTTGTGATAGCAATGTTAAGTCTACGGTTCAAGGAATGAAACTCCTTTTGGACATTCATCTGTAATTCTTCTATTCCTCGTGTTCGACCCTCTATTAATAAATTTGGGAATCCAATATATATTATGACTTGGATCAAATCGATTCTTTTTTTAATTTCTATACGTGCAATTCCTTCGAAACCCGAGGATGTTCTCTTATTTTTTTGTACATATTTCTTGATACAATTCCTTATTTTTTCATCTTCCCGTAGGCCCCTAGAAAAATTTTTTGGTTGTGCGAACCAAAAGGAATGATGACTTTGGTGGGTTGTACCAAGTCTGAAACCGAGTGGATTTATTTTTTGTCCCATATTTATC